AACACTTCAGCTAGCAGTATTGAGAAATCAATACATTCTATTGACAAAGGCATGCTGTCATATTCGAAATAATAATAAACGTTCGTTCCCATCCTGATGCATTCTACACCTGATCTTTCGATCATTGCTACCAATAGATGATCTAGTAAGACAAAGCCTTGAACCGGGTAACCCGTCATGGGAAACCACCTTGGTAGCTTTACCCTCTCACAGAGCCGTCGGTATCCCTGATAGAAAGAATCAAACGTCGAATGGTCCGAATGAATGCTACATCAGGAGCTGAGTTGACTTCACTCCCGGTGACCTGCCGTCGTAACAGCACTGTGGGCGGAAGTGACTATGTGATCACGGCTTCCGACACAGCATTCATCCAGACAAGCCCATTGGCTTTTCGAGTAGAGAAAGGTGGAAAATCGTCTACTTTATAAATAAGGCTAAGGCTTTCCTCTTTGTGAGGAATTCCCTCCAGGTTGTCTGCTTTATCGGGGTCACTCTCACTCTAAGTCCGAGCGCAGGACATCTTATTCAAGAACCCCTTTTATAAGAGAATAGGTTTTGTACCCTAAAAGGTGGTTCCATCCTGCATACTATATAATATAGTCATTCATTGGTTCATCTCCAGGTTCTGCCTCTTAATTCCCTACCCGGGAGGGGACGGGACAGCATTCTTCTCTTCACCCAGGGCTTTCTTTCTAGTGTGCCTATCTATTATTAAGTATTTTCCTATCCTCCAGGTACCCCGGCATTCCGCTATCCCGATTGTCTTACTGATTATCTTCCCGAAACAAGAAAAAATTTCTTTCACTACACTAAATAGGAAGTTACATTTGTAGCAGTCCAAGAATTGCCCTATCCCCGAGGTCACTCTCAAGAGTACGACCGGAGGCCCATCTTCTTACTTAACGAGTTTGTGTCGCATAATGTGCCCTTCTTCCGGAGAAAGGAAGATTTTTTTAACAATGGAATCATGACAACGTCTAGTTCCGCTTCTTGCTCTTTTGCAAGAATGTCTTTAGTAGACCAACGATTTGAATGAAAAATCCCGGGACAGCTATACCGATGTGTCAACGTCAACGGTACTTCTCTGATCTGATCGAGAATCATTCTCCAACCGTCAGGAATCTCGTAATTCCTTTCCCAATCCGGGCAGCGCTCAGTAGCAACCTCTCTTTGCAACCGGGGTATTGCTTTCCTATGCACCCATTTCTCTTGCTCGATGGGATATTAAGAATAAGCTGCAGCCTCAGATGAGGAGATGGCCAAAGATCTATTATCTGTCCCGTTTCCTTTAGCAAGATCCCTCGTGCGAACCCCCCCTAGCCGTAAATCACCTTTTAATATAATCAACCTAGCTAGCGGGCCCTTCTTTCTAAGCTAATAATAAAGAAATTCTTTGCCGGTTGGAAAAAGCCAAAGAGGAAGAAGAGCCTTACCCGCCTTCCAGCCCAACCCTGTCTTCCTCTTCACGATTCGACCGATGCGAGATCGGGCACTGCAGCCTTTTCATACTTACCTCCTGAGTCTGATGGATGTGCACCTTCCTTGACTTCTACATTGCGAACAGGTGCTTCCAACACAAAACATCCGGAAATAGACTACTCCCATATCCTACGCTAAAATGGAAATATCCTACCCACCTACACGAGCGGGATCCCTCTATCCCTTCCCTACCCTTATTTAATAATACTGAATGCTAACTTATCTCATTTACTAGCTATTCTATCTTGAGCAAGAAGACGGTACATAAATTGATACAAGAAGATAGTCCGAACCACCCAGTTAACAAAAGCGGAAGAATCTTCCTTACATGCGGATATTTGATCCATTATACTACGGGTCTGAGAACCAAAAGGTCAAGGATAGACGAAGAGAAGTGCTTTAAAACCGTTGTAACATGGATGAATCCCTATATGGAGTACAACAAGTGGCTTTATTTCAGTTGAGATTTCACGCTGGTCAAGAAAGCTTTCTTTCAGAACCTTCCGCGATACGCATTTGGTAGTAGCCCAACCGTAGATCCTACTTCGAGAAGTATCTCGCGCTGGGCGAAGAAGTCCGCAATCAAAGTGGACACTTGTTCTTGATGGTTAGGTTACCTTGTTGAGCGCCCGATAATCAATGCACAAACAAGGCGCTGCTTCTTCTGGAATAAATAAAACAGGGGCCCCCGCCCTCCCCCCTAGGAAAACCCGCCCTTTCCCTTATTTACCCCTTTCTTTTCTGGTTTATTTGGATGGCAAGAAAGAATCTTGTCTTCAATAGAACACCAAACTATCGGCCATTTTTGCCTCAGCTTGCGCAAGTCAAGTTGTTTGTTCAAGCGGAATAAAAACCTTAATATAACCGACACTGGTATAGGCACGTTTTTGTGGCCTTCTCACCTGGTGGAATCATACCACTACTGTTTCCTATCTGGTTAGGTTTTCCAGATGGGTTAGTAGTTAATTGCTATCACCTTGGTATGGTGCGGTATTTTCTTTTGGAGTCGTGTCGTCCAGATGACAAGTATTTGTTGTCTGTGCGGGATGATTTGGAGCGTAAGCTCACTGAAGAAGGGGACTTCCACTTGAAGAGAGTTCTAAGGAGTTGTAAACCCTCAAGATCCCAATTTCGCAATCATCGTATAGTGATAACATAAAGTTCGAGAGCCTCTGCAACTCCCGTAGCCGGTCGATCATCTTGCTTTCCCTCTGAAAGCCTAAAATAGCTCTCGGAATTAAGCACCTTTCCAATGCCTAATGCCGCTCTAGCTGATGCGATAGTTGCACAGCTCCTTAATGCACTACCGCACTTGACTTAACTTGCCTTCGAGACAGAGTGATGGTGCCTCCCCCTCATGAACAGCCAGCCCGCCCCTATGCGGCAGCCCTTACCTGCCTTGAACTACAGGAGCGGTCTTGCATACACACACACATATGAAAATAAGGCCCTTTTTCGATAGTTCTTCTAGGCCTTAGTCAAAGAATTGACTAAATACTAGAGTACTGCTAACAGGGAATGCTACCTTGACTCTGCTACTTCGCCCACCAAGCAAGTTAACCATAACTCCAAGTCTTGTCTTGAAAACAACCTCTCTGTGCCGTTAGTGCAACATTTCTCTAGTGTACTTTTTGGGTAGTGGTAACGGGCTCCAGAGCATACCGGTATTCAGTTTCTCTTATCACCGTAGTCATTTCTGAACCAGTGATTGTTCAACCTGAACAAATAGATAAGACTAGGAAATGCCCCCGGAGGGAACACCCAGATAGACTTGCTATCCCCCTGCTAGGGAACCCGTGCTGGAGCAATGTAACTGGATTAGAAAAAGGATATATTTCCACTTAGCTTAGCTATTGCTTGAAAGAGTCATTTCGATCCTTTCTTCTTTTTAGTAGGTGAAGCTGAGTGAACTCATACCCTTAGGGGGGAATCACTGAACACAGACTTAATCGGTTCTTTTATCCGTTTTAACTACCCGACCTGTAGCTCTGGTGTTAGAACTTGGGTTTAAGGACGATAGAAGGCCGGTTGAAAGAGTAAGCCTTCTTTTTTTTTTCAGAGTCAAGTAGACTACTTTTTCAGTTAGGAGCTAGAAGCTTAAAAGCTGCTAGGGGCTAGGAGTTAGAGAGGAGGAGGGGGAAGAAGTCACTCGTATGAGTTGTTGTTACGGTTACGGTATGTAGTGCTCAACCGATAGGAACGAGTTACATACTTGGAACGAGAGGTTAGGAGGTACGCAGTAGCTCCACCGATAGAGGGAGGGATGTTTTGGACTCTACCGATAGTCGCTGGTCCTTTAGGGAACGAGCTACATAAAAGGAGCGAGAGAGTGACAGCGGGTGGGAGTGAAAGAGGCTGGAAAGTACGAATCAGGTTCTATGCCGACTGAAAGGAATATTTCTTACTTACAAGCTAAATACTTTTAGTGAGAAGGAGATAGGTACGTAGTCTTGCGCACTAGGAGTTTGAAGATGCCCAGAGTACAGCGCAACTTAGACCTTAATGGACGAGAGGCTCTTTCTTATTCTCGAATCCCCTGCTCTTAGAAACTCGTACAAAGAAGAAAAGAAGTACCATGCCACGGCACTTGCCTTCCCTTACTCTTACTAGCTCTTACTAGTACTAATGTGCAATCATTCCCTCCCTCACATGCATTTGCAACAGATTCTAACTAAGACCGGTAATCTCCGGCCATTCTCGGCATCTTCACTAGTTGCCCCTCTTCTATCATGTTGCATAGAATAAAGAGGAGCTCCTCTTTATTCGTGGAGCCTCCATGAATAGCTTGGGCCAGCTCTTTCCACGTGTAGCCATGTGCAAGTGGCTGGCCCAAACTTCCCATAGTCAAAAATAAGACCTTCTCGATGTCTTCTTGGAGAGAAGAGACATCGAGTAAGGCAAGAGCTTCCCCCCTGGGTAACCCCTCCATAGATATACTATGGAGACAAGTTCCAGCCAAAAGAAATAAAAAGGCCCCCGCAAAAATGGATATAAAACAAAATATCTATGATAGAGAATTCCATCATTTTTTTAAAGATCGAGTCAAGGGAGAATTCCACTTATAGTTTTTGGCTCGCAATAAAGCTGATCGAGCAACTAGTAGTCCTATCTATCCACCTCTCCAGACACAATATCTTGAGTACCTATGATGGTGACCACATCCGCTAGCATGTGATGTTTGGACATAAAATCGAGTCCTTGTAAATGGGCAAAGCCAGGTGCTCTTATTTTACAACGGTAAGGACGATTGCTTCCATTACTGACCAGAAAGACACCAAATTCTCCTTTAGGTGCTTCAACTGCGGTATAGGTAGAAGAAGCTGGTACGGAAAAACCTTCTGTATAAAGTTCGAAATGGTGAATTAAGGATTCCATGGATAGTTTCATTCGACATCGTGATGGAGGACATAGTTTACGATCATCGGCTTTGATCATGCCACTAGGCATTTTATTAAGACATTGCACAATGATCCGAACACTTTGTCGCATCTCTTCAATACGAATACAGTAACGATCATAGCAATCTCCTCTGGTACCTACTGGTACGTCAAAATCCAACTGGTCATAAACATCGTAAGGTGCTGCTCTTCGCAAATCCCAGCATACCCCTGAACCTCTTAACATTACACCACTGAATCCCCAATCCTTTGCTTGCTGTGCAGTGACAGTACCAATATCCACTAATCGTTGTTTCCAGATACGGTTGCCGGTTAACATCTCTTCTAATTCGTCGATACGAGAAGCAAATTGTTGTGTAAAAGAATCAATATCTCGACATAAGCCAAGAGGCAGATCTTGTGCCACTCCACCTGGTCGTATGAAACTGGCATGCATCCTGGCTCCTGAGACTCTTTCATAGAATTCCAACAATTTCTCCCGCTCCTCAAAAGCCCACAGAAACGGAGTTAATGCTCCCACATCCATAGCATGAGTAGTTAAAGCAAGTGAATGATTTGAAATTCGAGTTATTTCACGGAATAACACTCGTATATATTGAGCTCGTAATGGTACCTCGCAATTCAAAAGTCTCTCTACGGCTGAAGAATGAGCGTGTTCTTGGGCCATCATAGAAACATAGATAGGGTCGACGACGGAACGAACAACGAAACTTTACGACAGCTTTTTCGTACACGTTCACTTGCATCACATACACAAGTGCTCTCTGAACCGTGCAATAAGGTTACCCATAACACGGCTCTCCCACTTGAGTTACCTTAGCCCGCTATTCAATGATATTGGAAAAATGGCAGCGTAACGTATTGAAAGGTATGGAAAGCGTTTCCATAGGAGCCCAACTTCCCTCTTTGCTTTGCGACCTCATCACTTCAATTCAAGCGCAAACAAATTTATTTCTTAGTGGAGGTGAAGGCCATAAGAGAAGATTGCCCTCCCGGTAAGGTAGTTTACTGTCTGACTTGTTAGAGTAAGGAAGATAATAAAAGGGTGCTGTCATCTATCTCGACCAGTTTCCCGAGGCGTTGGAAATCCAGACCGGCTCAGAGAATCACAGGTCCTTTGGACCTTTCGTTTCGCCAACAAAGAAGTCATCCTTGATGATATCCCATTCCTTCCCTGCCGAGCCGCCTCTCTTCGCCATTCGAAGTACTACCTCTGCCTTCCCTTTCTATAAGATACCCAGGCGCCCTCACTGCTCAAGTAAGTGCGCGACTCCGTATGAGGACCTCCTTCCCTTCTGCCCACTCTCCGTTCACGCGGTTCTCAAAGCAGAGGAGGAAGGGTGGGCAGCAGGTACCACGAGCCCTCTGTCCCACACATCTATCCAGAAGCAAGTGTAGTTCACCGGTTCCACCGAATGCTCCTATCTCTCGGCAAAGATATCGTGTGAGTGTGCAGTTATGCTTCGGATGCTTCGCCATAGAATAGATCGACCCAGTTCCCGTTCTTTTCCGGTGCACTCGCTTTATATCTCCGACACACAAGGAAGGACGCGGTGGGAAGGAAGCAGCCCTAGCCTCTGTCCGGCCGATCATTCCGCTGGCATCTTGCATTCACGCCTTCCGTTTGACTGCCACTCGGGGATGTAGTTGTAGATACGTTAGTCTTAGTGGGTCGTTGGCTCCACCTGTTATCTCCTTCTACGACATGCTGTTGTCGTCGCCATATTCCATATGTCACTTAGTCATCTCTGCCTCGCTGCGGGGCAGCACCTCCGAAAGAAACGGAGGACTTCATTCAGTGACTCCGCGATCGCCCTCTGAACGATCAGAATAAGGTAAAGCTTGAAGATAAGTTTTGTACTCTATTAATTTCTCAGTCCCTCTAGTCGGGTGGGCGCCGGCCGACCAGATATCCCCCTAAAAACCGTACGTGCGGGTCTCCCCGCATGCGGCTCACGCCATTCGAGGTGGCCCAGCCATTCGCAAATCCTGTAGTGAAATTGAGACTGCTCGACCTCGGGCGTGTAGGCAGCGCTGTCTGTCGTACCGTTGACTCTATCTATTCATTGAATTTACTTTTTTACATTTGGCTCGCTCCCCAAGAATTAATGCACTTCCCTTTACTTCATAGGGCCTTCTCTAATAGGGGAAAAGCCTTCCATTTCCGTCAAATGACCCGGCCTCCCCTGGCTCTTCCACCGTCCGGGCTCCCTTTCCTCCCTATGCTATGCTCCCCCGGCGCAGGCCTACCACGCTTCGCGCCTGCGGCGTTTTCGCCAGACGGTCTTTGCCAGTAGTGCCATCCTCCCCGCTGGCTGTATGGGCGGGTTGTCCCTCGCTGCTGCTGCGTTCTGTTAGGCTATGGATTACAGGAACAAATGTAGTTGAATGAGACAGCAGGCGGGTTACACGTTCCACTGTGCCGAGATATGAGGTGCAGGTGGTGATGATCACCCCGGGGTATGCGCTAGCGCCCTTGACAGGCACTCCAGGACCCGCCAACGCTCGTGAAAACCCGGGTCGGTCGGTCCTCCATTCATCCGACCGGAGGTGTGGATAACGAGGCCACCTTCACAACCTTCTCCCTTCTGTCCCTATGTTGTAGTAAGGTAGGGCGGTTCGC